GTGACGGAAAATCCAAATTTTCCTTTTCAATAGAAAGGATAGGGGGAGTTTTTAGGTATTGCGTATTTGGCGAGACTATACAATCAATCGAAGGGGTGGATTTTATAAAAAAGGGAATGCTTTCTTTTGGTTAAGGCAAATGAGATTCAAGATGCAAGTACAAAAAAAAGAAGTTCAGTAATCCACCCGAAAGCAAAAAGGGGGTAATATTGTCATCTCTTTTTTGGCGACATGGCCGAGCGGTAAGGCGGAGGACTGCAAATCCTTTTTTCCCCGGTTCAAATCTGGGTGTCGCCTGATCAACAACAGACCGAAAATCCCTCATTTTTTTTATATAACTCACCGAAATATTCCCCAGCGGAGGGGAAGGACGGAGCTGCTGGTACGCGCTTGATTCGAAACATATAGAGGTTTCTCAAAAGATCTGTAACTTTTTGTGTCTAGGATAAAAAAAAAGATTTTCGTACTAGGAAGGGAGTCGATAAGTCTTGAGAGCCCTTACACTATTAATGTAATGGAATATTTAGTGACTGGGCCTTTAATTAGATTGGATAACCAAAGGGGAGTCTAACTATTAGTAATTGTGGAGAAACTGCTGTGGTCTACAAAGTCACGAATGTCTTTGAGTACTCAGATATTCGATCAATATTTGATTGTATAATTCAGTTTTTCTATTTTATATAAAAAAAGTGGCAAAAAACTTCTGTATCGACTGTCTCTCCTTTTTTTCACAGAGACGAAATAGATCAAATGGAAAAGAAAATAGAGGTATGTGTGTGATAGATAATGATCTACTTTGGTTATAGAATATAGTTTTTATTCCTACCTGCTATATTTAGTAAGACTCCCCTAGCCGCAGGGGTCGTTGCATATTTTGCTTGTGCTTCATCTTTCCCAATTCGACTAGAAATCGTAATGATCAGAAAATTTTTATAAAAATTTATTATAAGTGCATTTATTGGGTTGGTTCATTAAATAAAGAGTTTGGGGTCAGAATCCCCTTTTGACTATGCACCCCAGATTTCACTATTATTAGTGAACAAGAATGGAATAATTCCTTCATATTCATAAAGATAGGGGACATAATTCACATGGATATAGTAAGTCTCGCTTGGGCTGCTTTAATGGTAGTCTTTACATTTTCCCTTTCACTCGTAGTATGGGGAAGAAGTGGACTCTAGAAATACTATTAATCTAATTGCGGTAAGGAATCAAACTTTATCAATTGTTTTATAGATTATTCTACAAAGCGTTTTGTTTTAACTTTAACTATACCTAAATATAATTAGAATAATGCCAATCAAACATATATTTCAATGATTCCCATGTTTGTATTTCGGAAGGGGATACACGTGGGGGTGGTAAGAAATTTTCATTTTCCTAAATTCTCTATTTCGCCGCAGGGATCTTCGCAAACTTATATAGGGACAATGAGTAACAACAGACCACTTCTTATTATTTATTTGTATTTTAATTTTCTTTGTTTGCCTCTTTAAATTAAAGAAAACGGATTACTGGCTTTTATTTTCTTAAATTAATGGGCGTCCTTGCCCATAGACTTTTTACTTCTTTGATTTTATTTTTTCGATGGATACTGGGATTTCGATTTTAAATAATCCGAAATCTCGGAATTAAAGCCGTAAAAGTAAGAGTTACTTTTTGATTATTTCGGATTGATCGGAATCAATACAAATAAAAAAATAAATGTAGCAAAGCAATCGCACCGGGGCTCTATGTATATTCTATAGATAGAATTCGATCGATATATATTATATGAAGATAGATATTGTAGATTGATCTGCATTAAGCCTGGATCTTTAGACAGTACAACTTTATACACTACAAAACCGCTAATCTAATAGATAGTATGGTAGAAAGAAAGATATCAATCTTTCTACCATATTACCATATTATCAAATCTCATAGAATATTGGTGATTCTAGCCTGCGTATTTAATTTAAGATTTAAGAAACGAAATTGGAATCCTTTGTTTCTTTCTTAAATCATTCTCATTGATAAAGACCTAAGAAGTCAAGTTTCATTCAGATTAATCGTTTTGGCTGACCGTTTTGACATATATGATAAGTAAAAAAGCAGTAGGAACTAGAATGAAGAGTGCAGTAGCAATAAATGCGAGAATATTTACTTCCATAATCTAATTGGTTTTTACTTCGCAATAACTCGGGATTTAATCCCATAGAGATAAAAAAAATTTCACCTGGAAATTCAACGGGATTAATTACATCTCGATGATATTCAATCGTATCAATCTTATGAATAACAATATCTGGGCTATCAAATCACTTCGTCGTCGCGAATTAAATAGTATAACATAGGAAGATCTTTTATCCATACTCAATAGAAAATTTAATTCGTAATCGAATCAAGAAATCTTTTTCTTTTCCATTCGTAACCTACCGTCTTCCTTGGACAATCATCGGATGAAGTAGCATCTGACCGTTTTCCACTTACATTGCATTGACCCCATAAAAAATAACAACAATAGAAGTAAAATGAAAGGGGGGAAGGAGTTAAACTCGAAACTCCTGTTTTTTTTATGATATAATTTTCACAAGAAAAAGAAAAGTATGAAAAAGCTCAATTCCGGTATAAAAGATCTAATCTTCAATAACATTCTTTTTTTTTATAGGCTTTGTTCTTTTTTCGATAGCACCTTTAATTTTTATATTTTTATAAGATAAAGATAAGAAGGAAAACGATTATTCATTATCTCACGAATCATAAGACTAAGGGGCGTGCTTGTTTGATCTTTCTTTTATTAATATTCTCTTTGCTTGCATTAGTAATAGCATACATTAAAAGTTCGGTGTAAAATTTGAATAAGATAGATATTTTTAAAAAGGAGTTAGTTTGGGTCATTGAGACTGCATAGATAGAAAGGAAGAGAGTTTGAATCTGAAAACTATTTTTTCGGGGTAACTAAAATTCTATTTTGTAGTGTACAAGAAATGAATTCTAGTTGTGTATGTGCTCCCGCGAAACATATGATACTCTATCCCATTAGATAGAGGCAATAAATTTTAAAACCAGACGCAGTACGCTATCCCTTTGAATCCTGAATATGATGTTGCCAATAATTGGACTAATGCAATTCTATCTCTCTCCCACCACTTGGTACTAGTTGAAGTAATGAAAATTGATATATTTGTTTGTATTTGGTGAGAAATAACGAAAAACTAAAAAAATTCCTAGGTGCCTCTTTTGTCAGAAAAGAAAAATGGAGAGATGAGTTTATGTGTTTATTTGATCCGTCGGGACTGACGGGGCTCGAACCCGCAGCTTCCGCCTTGACAGGGCGGTGCTCTGACCAATTGAACTACAATCCCAGGGAAATAAGGTATACCGCATCAATATTTTTCGGGTTGAATTCAAACCTATTTTTTTTTTCATTTGCGTGTTGTAACAGAGACACGAGTGATATAGTGATATCAACACGGCTATGCACTTTATTTTTGGTGAGAGCGACACAAATTACATTACTACTGATCCTTTCCTTATTTTCAAATCGATTGAGAATAAATCTTTCAATACAAAATTTCGTTTCCTTAGACTTTCTTTATACTTACAGATACTGATATGAATCTAGATCCTTTTTTATAGAAAAATGGAATTCTTTTATTCCCACGTATCGTGCGTTCGGGAAGACAAAAATTTACATCTCACGATCTATGAGCGAATTCTTGGGCCGAGCTGGATTTGAACCAGCGTAGACATATTGCCAACGAATTTACAGTCCGTCCCCATTAACCGCTCGGGCATCGACCCAGGAAAAATAAATTCCATTTTCCATTTTAGGCTTATTGATAATGCACGACCAACTTCCTTTTGTAGTACCCTACCCCCAGGGGAAGTCGAATCCCCGCTGCCTCCTTGAAAGAGAGATGTCCTGAACCACTAGACGATGGGGGCATCCGTGTCCGACCGCCATCATACTATGCTCATAGTATCAACAGTTTTTCGAAATTGTCAATAGAGTTAATAGAATGGAAGAATATGATTCGACCCAAGAGATCCTTCCACGCTTCACGTTCACGATTCTGTAGAGTTTTTTGATTCGTCATTCCTATTTATGAATCCTTAATTCTAACCGCCATTCCATTTGATTCGATATATAAAGCCATTATCATTATACATATTATTTATTTTTGAGTATTTATAATTTCGATTTATTTTTTTTAACTAATAAAAAAATAAATACTAAATCTAAATTCAATATGAAAAAAAAAAAAAGAGTTTCGATTAAATATCTAGAAACCCTTTCTTATAAATATAAATAAATAGAACTAAATACGAGGGAAAGGGTTCCTTTTTGGAATGGTTTATACACCCCCAAAAATAAAAATAAAACTTTCAATTCCATTTCTTCCACTTTATTGATTCATTCATCTTGCTTTTAAGACGAAATGTGTCTTCCTAGTAAACCAGAAAATTTAGAAAGGATAAATCCTGGATGATAAAGGCGATCCATAAAATTGAGGAAATTGTTTTTTATTGATTAAGGGGACAAATCGACCTTCTCCAGTACATGATTTAATCATATGATTGAATGAAATATCTTGGATCTATGTCGAATTGGTAGGTACATGTATCAAGTGATTTTTGTTCTGATGGGTAAGACAAGAAAAAAAGAGGGCCGGCTTTGAAGTGATAGGTTAAAAAGATCAAAAAATCATTATAGCAAATCAACTTTGTTTTTCCGGAAAGAGCCACCAGCCACTATGAATTTACTTTATTATATCGTATAGTCTATTTTTATAGTCTATAAAATATATATATATGTTATGTAATATAGGGGGAGAGAGATATCTTATCCACATAGTGACTCATTCAGGAATTCCATTAAAGGCCCCTTTAACTCAGTGGTAGAGTAACGCCATGGTAAGGCGTAAGTCATCGGTTCAAATCCGATAAGGGGCTTTTTACTTTTTTCATAAAACCCGAATCGTAGTATTCCTATTTGAACGTAGAATAGATTTGCT